ACTAATCGTAGGGAAAACGGAATTTCCACAATGACTGCAAATCCCTCCGATATCATTTGAGAATACAAATTTTTGTTGTACCCAAAAAATTTATTTTGATTCGAATCATTAACGGAAATAATAAAATGATTCTGTTGATACATTCGACTAATTAAACGTTTTATAATTAGTAAACTAGATTTCTTGTCATAACCTACATTATCCAACAAAACGGATCTATTTAAACCACGATCATGAGCAAGTGCATAAATATACTCCCGAAAGATAAGTGGGTATAGGAAGTCATGTTGCTGAGATCTATATAATTCTAAATATCCTTGAAATTCTTCCATTTAAAATTCAATTTGAATCAGAAAAGAAATAGGTGATTTATTGGGTTATCAAATGATACATAGTACGATACAGTCAAAACAAGGTATTTATATTATAGTAAGAAAAAATTAGATACCTCGGAAACAAGTCAAACTCATCAACGGACTCTCCAGACCCTCCCTTTCCATATAATAGATTTATGTTCATTTATAGGATAACAAGATAGTTAGAAGCCCTTTATTTTATCAATCCAATCGCTCTTTTGATTTTGAAAAAAAAATCTCTTTATCAATATACTGCCTTCTTCTACACATTTATCTCTACCCCATAAAGGGGGAATAGCTAATAGTTAGGACTCATAAGAAATTTCTAATCCACTCATCGGAAAAGCTTTTCCCGCATCAAGCACTAATATATTTTTAACGTCTAATTAGATGGGGTAATCATTCAAAAATGAAGAACAGAAGCTCGTTACTTTTTATTTCCCTAGAATTGGAACCTCTAGTAAGGCTCTACCCATTTATTCATTCGACCCCCCCAAAAAATTCTTTTTTAAAAATTGAATTTAAACAATTGAAATAAGATTTTGGACCTATTCAGTAAGAATGAAATATTCTCAGAATTATCCTACGACATGCTGCTTTTTCCATTCATTCCTTTCAGGATCAGTCGTGGTCTTACAAACTCTACCGATGGTATGGACGAATCTGTTGCTTCATACAAATGTGTAAAAGATGCTAGCCGCACTTAAAAGCCGAGTACTCTACCGTTGAGTTAGCAACCCAAATAAACAAATTAGAATGTGTAGATACAATCAGAATCCCAATAAATAACGAAATTGAATGGTACAACACAATCAAACCATTAAAAAAAAAAAAAAAAATGAAAAAAAAAACTCTAACTGAACATAATAAAAATGAACAAATCCGACGAAAATACAAAAAATTCTCAAATAAAAGATAAAATAAGGATAAAATCAAAGATTTTCAAATATTTATAGACCGCCTCTTGTCTCTCTTCTCTTATATTATCCATTAATTAGTATATATCGAGTTTAATTGATTAAAATCTTAATCAAAAAAGACTTCTTGTATGACAGAAAATATAAGAGCCTATTATTTGAATGAAATAAAATCTATGGAACAGGGATAAATAGATCCATTTATCCACGATCGGATTATATTTATTTGATACACTGTTGTCAATATGAATATTGAGAAAAGCATACGTATACAAAAGAGAAAACAAATTCTAAATCGAACTAACAATTCCGATTTCAATCAATTAAAATGAATCAAATTCAAATTATTTAAATTGAAATATAAAAAAAACGAAGGACTTGTGTTGGATTGGCACTATATAATATAGGTGGAAGACTAAATTAAGGAAGACGGAGGAGAAGTAGAAAAAAAAAATGAGGTTTATTCAATAACTAAAATAAGCAGATTTAGTCCTTTGTTTTTTTTTGTTCATAGAGTTCCAACGAAAACGGGGGTAATGTCAAATTTTTATGTCTATAGACCCCATTACTTCTACGTCATTTCTTATTTATTCACTTGATCTTTTTTTCTATATTTATTTTATTAATTGAATTTTGTTTGTTGATTAAGGCGAAGTTCCGCAAAAACCCCCGCCTTTTTTGAAATATCATGAACAGTTCCTGTAGGTTGAGCGCCTTTTTCAAGGAAGTATAGAATAGCAGGAACATTTAAATAGATTTGATTCTTTATCGGATCATAAAAACCCACTTTCCGAAGATCTCTTCCCTCTCGTCGGGATCGAACATCAATTGCAACGATTCGATAAATGGCTCATTGGGATAGATGAAGAATACCCCCCCTAGAAACGTATAAGAAGTTTTCCCCTCGTACGGCTCGAGAAAATTAGAAATTATGTCTATGTATAGAATTACAATATCAAATATATATCCATAAAATAAAATCATCAAATTAATTAGACTATTGATTTTAGTACTTTTTTTCTTATTCTTACCCAACAAAAAAGAAAATTAGTCGTATTTGCACCCTCATAACTCAAGTTGGATAACTCTGAAATAACTCAAAAGAGAAACCTTTTAGATATTTCATCTATTGAGCGGTCTCTAACCCTTTAATTGTCTGTCTTCTTTAGAATCCATTTTGATTCTTTTCTGATCTAGTTGTTAAGACAATTGAAAATGGTATTTCCTTGTTCCAGGATCTTTGCCTTGAATCATTGGGTTTAGACATTACTTCGGTGATCTTTAAATCCTTTCAAAACGGCAGCAACATACCATTTTTTGTGATTTCTTTCTGTCAAAGAATCATACGAATGTTTGATTCCTGCGTAATACACTTTCCTTGTGATTTGATCGAAAGAGTTTTACCAATTTCAACAAACTTTCCTTTTGAATTGGAAAGTTTCTCGAATAGGACCCTTTAAGTTTATGTATCGAAAATATACTTACGAAGCTGTTCCAATTTATTGATTGATACTAACCCTAGATTCTTGCCCCTGAAAAATAAATCAATACTTTCTACTCGAGCTCCATCCTATACTATATTATATTATATCATACCCCCCCAAAAAAGAGAGTTACAGCGGAACAGAACAAATGATGTCGAGCCAAGAGCACTTTCATTCCTATATAATATATAAAAAAATGGTGGATGTAAGACTCCACAGCGGATCATGTCCTTCAAGTCGCACGTTGCTTTCTACCACATCGTTTTAAACGAAGTTTTACCATAACATTCCTTCAGTTTGGAACCCATATGTAATTGATTCAATTATGGAATCATGAATAATCATTAGTTCGGATAGAGATTAATAGAATTTAATATTGGAAATTCTATAAAAATAATTTTTTTTTTATTATTTCTATTTTCTTATTTATATTATTCTAAATTTGAGAATATTTTTCGATTTTTGTAAAAATCAAATTAGTTAACGAAATTCTAACTAATATAACACGAATAAATAAATATAATACGAAGAAACAAGTTATTTTGAATCTGTATCTTCAAGTAACATAATAGCGGTAGCATAAATTCAACAATTTCACACTTCTTCAAGTACCAAGAACTCATAGGAGTTCGTTACAAAGATTGAATTGATTGAAAAATCTCCTATCCGATATAATTATTTGCATTTTGCATAACATAAAGTTTTACAGCAAGGACCTTTCGTTTTTTATCATCAGTAAGAGAGAGAGAAATTCATATTGGATTAAACCATCTGTGATTAAAAAAAGATAGATAAAAAAACACTGATGTAAGGGAGAAATTTTATGTTGTTATTTTTTCATATTTATACTGTAAAATCGTTTGCGTGTTATTTGAACTCAATTAAATTTGTGAAAAAGATATGATTCCGCGGATTATGAAAAAAAAAAATAATAATCACATTCTATACCAATATTCTACTCTTAATACAGAAGGCTGTTCGAAAAGGCAATCTTTTATATATATTTTATTATGATATATTTTATATATATCAAAAAAAAAAATTAGAAATATATTATATTAATAGAATGTTAATATAATGATCACATTATATAATAATATATATAGACGGGGTATGCTCTGGGACGGAAGGATTCGAACCTCCGAGTAGCGGGACCAAAACCCGTTGCCTTACCACTTGGCCACGCCCCATTTATTTCTATTCGACACTAATAAACACTAATATTGGTACGGGTTATTCGTCAACTCCAGTCTAAATATCTATTATTTCTAAAATGGATTACTAGAATTTTTATACATGTAGACTATACATGTAGACATAGAATTAAACTGAATTTATTGATCATTACATATAATTCAATTAAGATATTGTACGAAAGTATGATTTATTCTATTCTCTTTTGATTTGAGATATAGAAGGATTTTTGATTGGGTGAGTTCAAATCAAAGAAAGTTTTTTGGTCTATCTTATTTATTTTTATTCATTTTTTTTTTCGTCTATCAATAATACCCTATTTATAATAATAAAATATAATAATAAAAAACTCGATTCAATTTATTAATAACTCAATCAAAATAAATACAATTATCCCCAAAAACAAAATGTTTGTTATGCTTAATATTTTAAGTTTGATCTGTATCTACCTTAATTCTGCTCTTTATTCCAGTAGTTTTTTCGTCGCCAAATTGCCCGAAGCCTACGCTTTTTTGAATCCAATTGTAGATGTTATGCCAGTAATACCCCTGTTCTTTTTTCTCTTAGCCTTTGTTTGGCAAGCTGCTGTAAGTTTTCGATGATATTTTTAATAAAGTCCCAGACAAATTCATGATTTATTCGAAAAAAATTCGTGGAATTGATAAGATCAGATACGTCTTACACTCTCAATTCAAATATTGAAATTCTTGTACAACCGCGACAAATCCGGATCACCCCACTTTATTTCTTGGTGTCAAAATAAAAAAGGGTAGGGTATGTGGTATAAAAGTGGAGAATCTATTCTCTTTTTTCCTAAAAAAAATCTTGGAGATTGTGTAATGCTTACTCTCAAACTATTTGTTTACACGGTAGTGATATTCTTTGTTTCTCTCTTTATCTTCGGATTCCTGTCTAATGATCCAGGACGTAATCCTGGACGTGAAGAATAAAAAATAAGGTTTTCTTTGCTTGATTTTAAACTGTTATTAGTAAGATTTTATCTATTTCACTTCTTTAACTATTTTAACTATATAATTTTTAACTATATAATAAAAATAATATAATAAAAAAGAGCTCGCGATAAATTCGAAAGAAAATGCCAAGTCATCAATGAAAACGGAAAGAGAGGGATTCGAACCCTCGGTACGAAAAACTCGTACAACGGATTAGCAATCCGACGCTTTAGTCCACTCAGCCATCTCTCCTCTCAATTGAAAAAGGATAATACTATGTTACATTATAAAAAATAAGGCTTGAAAACGCCCGTCATAGTATATACTCTTATTTTTTGATTTCGTGATTTCGTCCGAAGGGGCTTTTTAGTTCCACGGCCCGGCCTGGTCAGTACTTAGCCGGGCCCGCCCTTTTGTTCCAACAAATCATAAATCAAAAGATTTCTTAAATTTGAAAAAAAAAAAATAAATAAAGAAAAAAAAATTGCTTGTTATTGCGATAAACAAAAAGAACCTTTTCAATTTCTATGATATATAATCAAACGGTATCGAATCAAAGTGCCATTTCTTTCTTAGTTAGTCCTTTTATTCCGGTTTAAATAAGAAAAAGGGAACTCTCGTTTCTTGCCACAACCCATTTTTGTGTTATGGCTTAAGTTCGAGACAAAACCTCGGGCAAAAAAGCACTTGTTATTTAGTTATTTTATTTAGTTATTTTGTTATTAAAGTGAAATGAATCCCCCTTTCCTAATCTCATTAGGTCCTCTGATACAAAAGGTAAACGCTCTAGTTTTCATGATTCTTTTCTGATCTTTTGTTTTAGTTTTGATTAGGGTCGACAAAAGGTCCATTTATATACAATAATCGGATTGTAGCGGGTATAGTTTAGTGGTAAAAGTGTGATTCGTTCTATAACCCCTTATATAGTTAAAGGGTCTTTCGGTTTGATTAATATTCATTCCGAACAAAAACTTTAGTTCTTAAAAGGATTGAATCCTTTACCTCTCAATGAAAAATTCGAGGAAGAATATACATTCTCGTGATTTGTATCCAAGAATCAATTTAAAATTGAAAAATTGGATTATGAGATTACGAAACATAATTTTTTTTATTGGATAAATACTTCCAATTGAATGAGTATGAGTAAAGGACCCATGGATAAAGATAAAAAGTGTATTTCTAATCGTAACTAAATCTTCAATTTTTAATTTCGATAGGGGGAATTGAAGCAAAACAGCTATTAAACAATGTCTTTGGTTTACTAAAGACATCGATAAATTGTTTTAGCTCGGTGGAAACAAAATACTTTTCCTAAGGATTCTTTCAAATAGAAGTAGAGAACGAAGTAACTAGAAAGATTGTTAGATAGAATATAAAACCCCTCCTTTCTATAGGGATCGTCTAGAAAGCGGGTTGTTCTGAATAGATTTAGACATAAAAGCTGACATAGACGTTATGGGTTGGATTTTTTTATTTCGTTCATGTCTGAATCTGGGAATTTATCCATCTTCCATAAAGGAGCTGAATGAAACCAAAGTTTCACGTTCAGTTTTGAATTAGAGACGTTAAAAATGATGAATCAACGTCGACTATAACCCCTAGCCTTCCAAGCTAACGATGCGGGTTCGATTCCCGCTACCCGCTTTTACTTTATCATTATAATCTTTAATATTCTAAAAATGAAATATTAATATTATTAAAATATTAAATAAAAAAATGGAATGAATCGAATTAATGTAATGCATCATTGACTTGAATACTAAATTCTTGGAATTCTTTCAACTATTTTTCCGAACAAGAAATATGAAAATTGGAGTGAAAAGCGTCCATTGTCTAATGGATAGGACAGAGGTCTTCTAAACCTTTGGTATAGGTTCAAATCCTATTGGACGCAGTTTATTTCCATATATATATATTTTTTCTATTTCTATGTCACGAAAGATATGATATTTTGAATAACTTGAATAAGAGGCGCTCTTATTACATATTAATTATTTCTTTAATATATATTAAAGAAATAATTAATATGTAATTTCTACAATTTCTTATAGAAATTCAAATTCTATATCAAATTATATAAATGAAATTGTAAATTAATGTACAATTATATAGTATAATTATATAGTATATAGTAGAAGTATATTAATAGTAAAATAGATACTATTTTTATTATTATTATAGAATATATTATTATTATAGAATATATATAGAATAAAAGATAGATAACTATATATAATAAATATAGAGTTTAAAGATTTTCGTTTTTATCTTTATATTAAGGATAACTTCTTATAAATTAAGAAATTTTTTTTAGTTATTTATTAAATTTAGAATTGATAATAAATAATAAAGTTTATTAGAAACTATAAAGTCATAAGATCATAATAGAAAAGCATATTCTAAAGATTATATAGAAAGCTTCTAATTAATAGAAAGATTGATCAAGATTCAAAGTAATCACTTTCTTTATACTTGTTCCTGAAGTAGAAAACGTTCCATCTGATCCTGAATAGCCTCTTTCAAAAGGATTTCCGCTTCCTCGGTAAATGTCTTGGTAGAAGATATGATTTCTTGGAACTGCGGTTTATTCGTTTTT